CTTATACACTCGTTACATGTACGATACTCAATCTAGTTGGAATAATCATATTACTAGTTGCATTGACAGTTATCTTCAGTCTCAAATCTGTATTGATACGCCCGCTGTAAGTGATAGCAGTGACAGTTACATTTCTAGGTGCGTTTTTCAGAAACGTAAAACTAGTAGTGAACCCCGTATACGAACCCGCGCGAAGCGTAGTGATTTAACTCTAAGAGCTAGCGATCTCAATGCAACTAAAAAATACAAGCAGTTGTGGATTCAATGCGAAAATTGTTATGGATTAAATTATAAGAAACTTTTGAAATCACAAATTAATATTTGTGAACAATGTGGATATCATTTGAAAATGAGTAGTTCAGAAAGAATCGAAGTTTCGATCGACCCCGGTACTTGGGATCCTATGGATGAAGACATGGTCTCTGGGGATCCCATTGGATTTCATTCGGAGCAGGAGACTTATAAAAATCGTATTGATTTTTATCAAAGAAAGATAGGATTAACCGAGGCTGTTCAAACAGGTGCAGGTCAACTAAATGGTATTCCCGTAGCAATTGGGGTTATGGATTTTCAATTTATGGGGGGTAGTATGGGATCCGTAGTCGGGGAGAAAATAACCCGTTTGATTGAGTACGCTACCAATAAATTTATACCTCTTATTATAGTGTGCGCTTCGGGGGGGGCGCGCATGCAAGAAGGAAGTTTGAGCTTGATGCAAATGGCTAAAATCTCGTCTGCCTTATATAATTACCAATCAAATAAAAAGTTATTGTATGTATCAATCCTTACATCTCCTACTACCGGTGGGGTAACAGCTAGTTTTGGTATGTTGGGAGATATTATTATTGCCGAACCAAATTCCTACATTGCATTTGCGGGTAAAAGGGTAATTGAACAAACATTGAATAAAACGATACCCGAGGGTTCACAAGCTTCGGAATATTTATTCCAGAAGGGCTTATTTGACCTAATCGTACCACGTAATCTTTTAAAAAGTGTTCTGAGTGAGTTATTTAAGCTCCACGCCTTCTTTCCCTTGAATGCCAATTCAATGCACTAGGTTCAATTATTTGATTTGTAGCAAACAAGTAGTTTCCTTATCGGAATCTAAGTAACTAAGAATGAAGTTTTCTTTGGTGACCTAAGATCTAATTGTAGAAAGAATCAAAAGTTGCGGATAACTCTTTTTTTTTACCTAGATTCCAGATTACTAATTAAGAAGTCTCTATCAACAAGATAAAAACACGAGTTCTTCCTTTCGTGAAATTAGGAAAATAAAACGAATTTTGTCTTACGTATAGAATTAAATTCAAATATAGAAAAAAAAATAGAAAAATGGTTTTGTATCTTTCTTCATCCCCCGAAAATCCTATTTTCACTAAAAATCCCGGTTGTGCCACATTCTAATGAATCTTTCGAGAATTTGTAAGAAACTCTTATTAATATGAAATTCGAAGACAAGAACAAAACACAAAGAAATGCAGAAAAATAATCAAATGGATTATCATATGTATCTTTCATGTAGATAGACGAATAAGTGCATTTTTGGGGTTCTACATTCCTTGGACTTATTCTATATACTCAATTAGATACTTATATCTGTAATAAGAATTTTCAAATTGAATTAATTAATAATAACTACGAATTCATACTCATTACAATTATTAATTATAATTAGTATAAATAAAAAATATGATATTAAAAAAAAAATAAGAAAAGGTACAAATAGTAAATCGAGGTACCCATTTTATGACAACTTCCCAATTTCCCTCTATTTTTGTGCCTTTAGTAGGCCTAGTATTTCCGGCAATTGCAATGGCTTCTTTATTTCTTCATGTTCAAAAAAACAAGATTGTTTAGATCTAAGGGGACCCAATCTCATCCGTTTTTTTGAAACTTAGACTTGTAGCATAACACATATATTTATTTCGGGAAATCTGGATACCCAAAATGTAAAGTTGGTGGATCTATATGTATATTGGGATCATAGGAAGGGTGTGTTATTATTTTAGATCTAACCAATTTGAGGAATTACTCCTAAAGGTTCCCATCAAACTAGTGCTAGTTCACATTAAACTAGTGCTAGTTGATGAAAGTTCATTCGGAAACAAAAAAAGTAAAGTCAAAACCATTTGGGGTATTCTCTCAATTCCAATAAAATGCAATCGGATCAAGTATGAGTTGGCGATCAGAACATATATGGATAGAACTTATAACGGGGTCTCGAAAACTAAGTAATTTTTGCTGGGCGCTTGTCGTTTTTTTAGGTTCATTAGGATTCTTATTGGTTGGAACTTCCAGTTATCTTGGTAGAAATTTGATATCTTTTGTTCCGTCTCAGCAAATCATTTTTTTTCCACAAGGGATCGTGATGTCTTTCTACGGGATCGCGGGTCTCTTTATTAGTTCCTATTTGTGGTGCACAATTTCCTGGAATGTAGGTAGTGGTTATGATCAATTCGATAGAAAGGAAGGAATGGTGTGTATTTTTAGGTGGGGATTTCCTGGAAAAAATCGTCGCATATTCCTCCGATTCCGTATAAAAGATATTCAATCCGTTAGAATAGAAGTTAAAGAGGGTATTTATGCTCGCCGTATCCTTTATATGGACATCAGAGGCCGGGGAGCTATTCCATTGACCCGTACTGATGAGAATTTGACTCCACGAGAAATTGAACAAAAAGCCGCGGAATTGGCCTATTTCTTGCGCGTACCAATTGAAGTCTTTTGAGAAAAGGATTGGGCTGAAGAACGAATGCTTTCTCCGCAGGAGCGAAAAAGACAAGAATCTTGTTTTTTTCTATAACTAATTGATACTTTAGATAGATGCAGATAAATCATATCTTGTAACTTCTTTTTGTCAATCAACCGACTTTTTGATCATCACAATACCTTTCTCTCAATTATTCTATATTTTGTATTATTTCTTCAGTCGAATTCGAAGTGGAGTCCTAGTCTATTTCTGTATTCTTTCTAGATTCAAAAAAAATCACAAAGAAAATAGATTCATAGGTTTGATACCTTGTCTAGAACTCATGTTTGGTTTGAAAAAAATATTGGATCACATAGAGTCGACAAATGAAGTGGGTTAATTCAAAATTCACAGGTGAAAAATGGCAAAAAAGAAAGCATTCACTCCTCTAAAGAAAGCATTCACTCCTCTTTTGTATCTTGCATCTATAGTATTTCTGCCCTGGTGGATTTCTCTCTCATTTACTAAAAGTGTGGAATCTTGGGTTACTAATTGGTCGAATACGGGTCAATCCGAAATTTTTTTGAATGATATGCAAGACAAAAGTATTCTAGAAAAGTTCATAGAATTAGAGGAAATCCTCTTCTTGGAAGAAATGATCAAGGAATACTCGGAGACACATCTACAAAAGTTTCCTATAGAAATCCACAAAGAAACGATCCAATTGATCAAGATACACAATGAGGATCGTATCCATACGATTTTGCACTTCTCAACAAATCTAATCTGTTTTGTTATTCTAAGTGGTTATTCTATTTTAGGTAATCAAAAACTTGTTATTCTTAACTCTTGGACTCAAGAATTCCTATATAACTTAAGTGATACAGTCAAAGCTTTTTTGATTCTTTTATTAACCGATTTATGTATCGGATTTCATTCAACCCATGGTTGGGAACTAATGATTGGTTCTATCTACAAAGATTTTGGGTTTGGTCATAATGATCAAATTATATCTGGTCTTGTTTCCACTTTTCCAGTGATTCTCGATACTATTTTTAAATATTGGATTTTTCGTTATTTAAATCGTGTATCTCCGTCACTTGTAGTTATTTATCATTCAATGAATGATTGATAAACGATCCGCCGATATTAATCCAATTAGAATGTTTCTTACTTTGTATTTGTACATAAGTATTAAAAACAAGGGATTTTCATACTATTTTCATAGTATACTTATACTATAGTATTCTAGTAAAATGATTCCAATAAATAGCAGAATCGTGGACAGGGAACTATACTAGCGACCTGCCAAATTTATTGTAGAAATTTTCGGATCAATGATTAGACCATGCAAACTAGAAAGACTTTTTCTTGGATAAAGGAACATATTACTCGATCTATTTCCGTATCGCTCATGATATATATCATAACTCGGACATCCATTTCAAGTGCATATCCTATTTTTGCGCAGCAGGGTTATGAAAATCCACGAGAAGCGACTGGGCGTATTGTATGTGCCAACTGCCATTTAGCTAATAAGCCCGTGGATATTGAGGTTCCACAGACGGTACTCCCTGATACTGTATTTGAAGCAGTTGTTCGAATTCCTTATGATAAGCAAGTGAAACAAGTTCTTGCTAATGGTAAGAAAGGGGGTTTTAATGTGGGGGCTGTTCTGATTTTACCGGAGGGGTTTGAATTAGCTCCTCCCGATCGTATTTCTCCCGAGATGAAAGAAAAGATAGGCAATTTGTCTTTTCAGAGCTATCGCCCTAATAAACAAAATATTCTTGTGATAGGGCCTGTCCCCGGTCAGAAATATAGTGAAATCACCTTTCCTATTCTTTCCCCCGACCCCGCTACTAAGAAAGATGTTCACTTCTTAAAATATCCTATATACGTAGGGGGGAATAGGGGAAGGGGCCAGATTTATCCCGACGGAAGCAAGAGTAACAATACAGTTTATAATGCTACAGGGGCGGGCATAGTAAGTAAAATCATACGAAAAGAAAAAGGGGGGTATGAAATAACCATAACAGATCCATCGGATGGACGTGAAGTGGTTGATATTATCCCTCCGGGACCAGAAGTTCTTGTTTCAGAGGGTGAATCCATCAAATTTGATCAACCATTAACGAGTAATCCTAATGTGGGTGGATTTGGTCAGGGAGATGCCGAAATAGTACTTCAAGATCCATTACGTGTCCAAGGTCTTTTGGTCTTCTTGGCATCTGTTATTTTGGCCCAAATTTTTTTGGTTCTTAAAAAGAAACAGTTCGAGAAGGTTCAATTGGCCGAAATGAATTTC